ACCATATTCTGACTTTTATCTGGAGAATATCCAACAATAGCTTCCATCGCATGAATAATTGATCCAGATCCTAAGAACAACAATGCCTTCGAATAAGCATGAGTAATCAAATGAAATAAAGCAGCTCGATAAGACCCCATACCTAGAGCTAACATCATATAACCCAATTGAGACATTGTAGAATAAGCTAAACTTTTCTTAATATCTTTTTGAGCAAGAGCTAAAGTGGCTCCTAAAAATAATGTTATTATACCTATCAAAGCTATTAGATTTAGAATGTAAGGTATAACTATGAAAAGAGGAAGAAGCCGAGCTACAAGAAAAATTCCTGCTGCTACCATAGTAGCGGCATGTATAAGAGCCGAAATGGGGGTAGGCCCTTCCATGGCATCAGGTAACCATACATGAAGTGGAAATTGGGCGGATTTAGCAACAGCGCCGGCAAATAATAGAGAGGCGCATAAAGTAACAAATAAAAAATTAACTTCATTATTAGAAACCAAGTTATTGAATATTTCAAACAAATCCCGAAATTCGAAACTACCTGTTATCCAATAAAAACCCAAAATTCCTAATAATAAACCAAAATCCCCGACACGATTAGTTACAAACGCTTTTTGACAAGCATTCGCGGCACTGGGTCGTGTGAACCAAAAACCTATTAATAGATAAGAACACACTCCAACTAATTCCCAAAAAATATAAATTTGTATCAAATTAGAACTAGTAACTAATCCCAACATTGAAGTATTGGAAAAACTCATATAAGCAAAAAATCTCAAATATCCCTGATCATGAGACATATAATTGTCACTATAAATAAGAACCATAATTCCAACAGTAGTGATTAATATCGACATAATAGAAGTAAGTGGATCAACCAAGCAGCCAAATTCTAAAGAAAAATCATTATTGATGGTCCAAGACCATACATATTGATAGACAGAATTATTATTTATTTGCTGAATAGAAAAAAGGGCTGAAAAAACCATAACTATACTTAATAATAAAACACTAGGAAAAGCCCACATACGGCGAAGATTTTTTGTTGCCGTTGGAAAAAGTAGAAGTCCTGTTCCAATTAAGATAGGAACTGGAAGTGGAATGAAAGGTATAATCCATGAATATTGATATGTATATTCCATAAAAAAAAAAAAAAAAAAAATTATCTTAATTAATTGTTTCTGAGTCACCGGTTCTTATTTCTTTTCTTTTGAAAGGGGTCGGTTAATAAAAAAAAATTAAGATATATAAAATAAAACTTAAATAGAATTTTCTAGCCTTAATTATTCTGAATCTTTCCAAACTACTTCAAATATTTAAAATCAAGAGGTTATAATTGGTCAAATGATATAAATAAGTCACTAGTGAAAAATAAATACGTATTTAATTTTATTAATACTGAATTGTTAATATTAAATTCAAATTTTTAAATAAAATTTTATGAAGATAAAAAATGAAAATTCGAATTTTCATTTTAATTATTACGTATTACAATAATTTTTTTATATCTATAGAACAAGGATAAATAATTATACCAAAAACAGTATTTGATATGAATCATAAAGCCCATAACTAAAACTATTTATTGTAATTCGGTTATTTAGAATCATTAACCAATTTGTTTTGTAACTAATTGTTTGTCTTCCATTACAATAAAAGCTATTTGTAGGAAATGCTATGATATCCAACACTTTAATTTTACGGAAAAAAAAAGGGGGAAAATAAAATGCCTTTAAATTATGTATTTTGTATCCTTTAACAGATTAACTACTAGTCTCATTTGATAATTAAAATTTTGTGGACTCTTTCTTCGAGCTTGAACAATTAAATTAATATTAAATTAATTAATATAATAGAAAAAATTATTAAAGTTTTTTTTTTTAATTAAGCGGGAGAAGGGTTATTAAACTTTTAGATTTTTTTATTACATGTATAAATGTAACACGACGAAAATAGAAAGAAAACGAAACGGACAATCTTTCTTTTTTTTTTTTTATCAACTTCAATCTATTTGGCATAGTGTACCTTATCGTTCTTATTAATATTTTATGTGATTTTTAAACCCCCCCCTTTTTTTTGGAGTCTAATTTAGAGAAAAAATAGATAGAGAGTAGTAAAGAACAATTGATTTTGAACAATAGATGTCTTTCACATCCAACCGAAAAACCTATTATAACTTTTTAATGGCAGTTCCAAAAAAGCGCACCTCTATTTCAAAAAAACGTATTCGTAAAAATATTTGGAAAAGGAAGGGATATAGGGCAGCATTGAAAGCTTTTTCGTTAGCGAAATCTCTTTCTACCGGGAGTTCTAAAAGTTTTTTTTGTGTAACAAATAAATAATCTGAATCGTTCTAATAACTAATAAAGTAATATAATTTTGTTTATAGTTTATTTATAAGATTTATAAGTTATAAAAATGATAAATAATATTTATCAATTATAATTAATATTAACATCATAATAGTATAGTAAAAATAGTAAAAGAATAAATATTAATATATAAGATAAATTACAATATAAACAATATACATTAAAAATAAAATAAATAAAAAAGAATTAGTCTCATAATGTTTTAATTTAAAACGAATATAAAATTGAATTTGTTTTACTTTAATTTGAAGCCAAATTTTTCTTTCGTTTCTGATCCAAATTTTTCTTTCGTTTCTGATATAGATAAGAATTCTGTTGTCTACTGAATTCTAAAAATGAATGGTACTTTTTTGTTTGAAAAAAGGGTAAACGCAAGCGCAAGGTTTCGCCTTTCATTTTAGTATGTTTTATCATTTTCCGGATGGGGATTATCACTTTCCCCATCGCCCTTACTCAATAATAAAAAGAATTTTTTTTTAGTTATATTTTTGATTTTATATTATAAAGAAGAGGTCGTTGAAACTAATTGATTAAGTTTAATTGATTAAGTTTAAAATGTTTTTTATAATCTTTTAAACCATTATTTTGGGTTTTAGAAATTATTATCACTATATAAATTCCTTAAACCCAATTAAATTAATAAAAGCCCCGTTTCCATTTTTAGGTAGTTATATGACGAATGCGCCAATTTTGAGTGATCTATTTTAGATCCTATGTTTCGATTGGAAGATCGATCAAGATATAATGTATATATATTAATTAAAAATTTTAGAAAATATTTTGAAGTACGGGACAATTTCTATACGAAATTTTTTTATATGATTGATACGACCATCCCAAATACCTAACTTAATGGGTTTGCTAAATCTTAACGCAAATTCTCTACACAACAAAAAATCCTAAGGCAACCTAACTACGCAAATATTTACATAAATCTTTTGAGTGTATCGCTGAAATTGTGTTATATAAAAATTCGATTTTTTTATTAATCGATAAAATGCATTTTTTATTTTAGATTAATAAAATAAATGATAAAAGAAATTAATCATTAAAAAATGCAAACGAGGCAGAACATTTTTTTTACTTATATCCAGGGATTGAAGTAAAAATTATCTAGTTACAACTGTTACATTTTACTTTTAGGAGAGCATAAAGTAATAGCCTACGAAAAAATACATTGTTAGTTCAGTTAAATAAAATTGACATCCTAATAAATAACTAAATAAAAAGATAATAATAAGAAAAATCAATATTATTAACGTTAACGAAAACGTTTTAATCCCTAATTTTTAAACAAGTTTTTATTCATCAATTTGAATGTTTTCCTAAAAAAAAATATTGGATTGAATTAACTCCTTCAAGCTCGACGATTGAATAAAAATAGGTTATTATGATTTCGAATAAGCCGCTATGGTGAAATCGGTAGACACGCTGCTCTTAGGAAGCAGTGCTAGAGCATCTCGGTTCGAGTCCGAGTGGCGGCATGGCATCTTCTAAAAGAGTAAGTCCTATAATGAATTCAATTCCCGATTTCAATTCCTATAATTGAGGGACGCCCTTATTAATTTAATAATTTTTATGATATTTTCAACTTTAGAGCATATATTAACTCATATATCCTTTTCGATCGTTTCAATTGTAATTACAATTCATTTGATAATTTTATTAGTCGATGAAATCGTAGGACTAGATGATTCGTCAGAAAAGGGGATGATAGCTACTTTTTTCTGCATAACAGGATTATTAGTTACTCGTTGGATGTATTTGAGGCATTTACCATTAAGTGATTTATATGAATCATTAATTTTTCTTTCGTGGAGTTTTTCCATTATTCATATTATTCCGTATTTTAAAAAACATAAAAACCATTTAAGCGCAATAACCGCGCCAAGTGCTATTTTTACTCAAGGTTTTGCTACTTCGGGTCTTTTAACTGAAATGCATCAATCCGCGATATTAGTACCCGCTCTCCAATCCCATTGGTTAATGATGCACGTAAGTATGATGGTATTGAGCTATGCAGCTCTTTTGTGTGGATCATTATTATCACTAGCTCTTCTAGTCATTACATTTCGAAAATTCATAAGGATTTTTAGTAAAAGCAATAATTTAGAAAATGAGTCAGTTTACTTTAGTGAGATTCAATACGTGAACGAAAGAAACAATGTCTTACGAAACACTTCTTTTATTTCGTCTCAAAATTATTACAGGTATCAATTGATTCAACAATTGGATCGTTGGAGTTATCGTATTATTAGTCTAGGGTTTATCCTTTTAACCGTAGGTATTCTTTCGGGAGCAGTATGGGCTAATGAAGCATGGGGATCATATTGGAATTGGGATCCAAAGGAGACTTGGGCATTTATTACTTGGACCATATTCGCTATTTATTTACATATTAGAACAAATAAAATTTTTGAAAGTGTAAATTCTGCAATTGTGGCCTCAATGGGCTTTCTTATAATTTGGATATGCTATTTTGGGGTTAATCTATTAGGAATAGGGTTGCATAGTTATGGTTCATTTACATTAACATCTAATTGAATAAAAGACTTGACGAATATAAACATAGGACGGCATACAGGTATATATACGAAAACTTCATGTAAACAATCAAGAACCATTTGAATCATTTCCATTACTTGATTCAAATGGTTCTCACAAATTCAAAAGATATCTAGTTATAATAGAATTCCAATTTATTTATTTTACTTAAAAGAATATAAAAGACTCATTTTTTTATTGTACAATCAACCATTTTTAAAATCATGGGATTTCAGTTTCATTTTTTGGTTTACTCACAAAAACTATCGAAAAAAATAATTGGATATAATAGCTTCGACCTTGTCAACTGATAATGATAAAACGAAATCGGGATAAACACCAATACCTATTACAGGTAAAAGGATAGAGATCGAAACAAATAATTCTCGCGGTCCAGAATCAAAAAAATAAGAGTTTGGGGCATTAAAAAGCTTGTATCCATAGAACATCTGGCGTAACATAGATAATGAATAAATAGGAGTTAATATCATTCCAATTGCCATTACAAAAGTAATTAATATTTTTGTCATTAAAAGATATTTTTGACTAGTAAGTATTCCAAAAAAAACTAACAATTCGGCAACAAAACCGCTCATGCCCGGTAATGCAAGAGAAGCCATTGATAAGATACTGAAAGTCGTGAATATTTTTGGAATTGCGATAGCCATTCCGCCCATTTCGTCGAGATAAACAAGACGTATTCTATCATAACTCGTTCCGGCCAAGAAAAAAAGCGCAGCGCCAATAAATCCGTGAGAGATTATTTGTAAAATGGCTCCGTTGAGTCCTGTATCGCTTATAGAACCAATTCCTATAATTATGAAACCCATATGAGATACAGAAGAGTAGGCTATTCTTTTTTTTAAATTACGCTGACCGGGAGATGTTGAAGCTGCATAGATTATTTGAATTGTGCCTACTATAATCAACCAGGGAGAGAATATAGAATGGGCGTGGGGTAATAATTCCATATTGATCCGAACCAATCCATACGCTCCCATTTTTAATAAGATTCCGGCTAAAAGCATACAAGTACTGTAATGTGCCTCTCCATGGGTGTCTGGTAACCATGTATGTAAGGGTATGATCGGTGATTTGACAGCAAAAGCAATAAGAAATCCAATATAGAATATTATTTCCAGTGCTACAGGATACGATTGATTAGCTGATGTTTCAAAATTTAATGTTGGTTCATTGGAACCATATAAACCAATACCCAAAACTCCCATTAATAAAAAAACGGAACTTCCTGCAGTGTACAAAATAAATTTTGTAGCTGAATACAAACGTTTCTTTCCCCCCCACATGGATAGAAGTAGATAAACTGGAATTAATTCTAACTCCCACATGATGAAAAAAAGTAAAAGGTCTCGAGAAGAAAATGGTCCTATTTGACCGCTATACATTGCTAACATCAGAAAATGGAATAGTCGGGAATCTCGAGTAATCGGCCGAGCCGCTAAAGTAGCTAAAGTTGTGATAAATCCTGTCAGTAAAATGGGTCCTATAGAAATTCCATCTATTCCCAATCTCCAGTAAAAATCAAAAAAATAGATCCATTTATAATCCTCTGTCAGTTGCATTAATGGATCATCCAATTGGAAACGATAACCGAATGCATAGGTTGTTAGAAGGAGTTCAACTATGCATATACCTATAGTATACCACCGAATTATCTTATTTCCTCTATGAGGGAGAAAGAAAATTAAGGAACCCGCGAATATTGGCAAAACTACAACTAGCGTTAACCAAGGAAAATTATTCATGGTAAAAACAAGATAAACTTGGACCAGAAAAACCCGTGCTCAAAATAAATAGTTTTTGAGCGCGGGTTTTTGTCGGTAAAGGTAAAAAAATCAAATGTATTCAAGTAGGGTTTTCTGGAACGTATTAATAAGCAAGACCCATACTTCGAGTTGTTTCATGCCATAAATAAACTCGAACACTCAAGAAATCTGTCGGACAGGCGGATTCACATCTCTTACAACCGACACAGTCCTCTGTTCTTGGAGCAGAAGCAATTTGCTTAGCTTTACACCCGTCCCAAGGTATCATTTCTAATACATCCGTTGGGCAGGCGCGCACGCATTGAGTACACCCTATACACGTATCATAAATCTTTACTGAATGTGACATTTGGATCTATAAATTTTTGAATGTCAGAAAGTTTCGATCTAGTAAACTTGTAAATGAATCATATATTTAGACACCAGATGAATCAATAATTTATCATAATTTTTCTAATCAATCTACTTCTGGATTGACTCATGCGATAGAGCCAAGATACTTTAATTTCTTACATTTTTGAAAACATGTATTATTACGTAATGTATGGTCATGGTAATTCTAATTTATGAATATTAGAATTTATATGATTAATACTACTTATTCAACAAATTCGATTGATTGATACGAGTTGATTTTCTGTTACGATAAATTGATGAAACAATAGCCGGGCCAATAGCTGCTTCAGCGGCTGCAATAGCTATAACAAAAATTGAGAAAATATTTCCTTTTAATTGGCGACTATCAAAAAAATCAGAAAATGTTACGAAATTCATATTAACCGCATTCAGTATAAGTTCAAGACACATAAGGGCTCTAACCATATTCCGGCTCGTGATCAATCCATAGATACCGATAGAAAATAAGTAGGCACTCAAAACAAGTACATGTTCGAGCATCATTGACCAACTCCTTATCAATTTCGATTCATTTCAATATGAACTGAACAACAATTAAACAGATTCAATTGACTAGAATAAAAAAAAGTACGGAACAAAGGCAGATTTTCTATTGTTAATAGAATAGATTGAATAATTTCTATTTTAGACATAAACAATCTTTAATTAAAGAATTAAAGGGAAATAAATGGAATGTAATAAAACAGAGTTTAATGTGCATTGCTAATTCTATAAATTTTTTACTGTCGCGCCACGGCAATTGCACCTATCAAAGCGGCTAAAAGAATTATCGAAACGAATTCAAATGGAAGAAAAAAATCTGTTGATAAATGAATTCCAATTTGTTGACTATTACTTATCAAATCTTGCTCTATAATCTGGTTTGATCTTGTAGTCCAAATAATTCCGTACCATGACGTATCCGTAATAATAATCATGAGTAAAAAAAAAATACTTGTACAAACTGGCAAAGTAACCACATCCCCAATGGTCCAAAGATTCAAATCTTTGTAATATTCTGAACCATTCATGAACATCACAGCAAATACGATTAAAACATTTATAGCTCCCACGTAAATAAGGAGTTGTGCAGCAGCTACAAAATAAGAGTTTAATAGAATATAGAATAAGGATATACAAACAAGAACCAGTCCCAATGAAAAGGCAGAATAAATGGGGTTGGTAAATAATACCACCCCCATACCTCCTAGTATAAGAACCGATCCCAGAAAGACTAAAAGAAAATCATGTATTGGTCCGGGCAAATCCATTATATGTAAAATAAGAGATAAATAAATAGAAATGTTTTTCATGACCTTATTGAGACCCGACCAGAAAATTTTTTTTTTATGATTTTTGAGCAATTCCTAATTTAATCCTAAGTAAATAAATACTAAGGGATATGAATAAATGTGAGTACTATTATTGGACTAATTTCATTCTTTATCTGAAAGAGTCGTTCTAATTCTAAACGATATATTTTAAAAAAATTATGGATATATTAATTAATGGATTTTCAATCCAAATTAAGACGCGTTTCTTACCAACCAATCAATAGTTGGTATTTGTAGTTATTGACCAAACAACACGAAAGAAACCTAAATTCCTTCTATATTAGTTATTAGTAAAGTAATTATAAATTATTCGTTAATAAGAGATTTACTTATTTAATAAGAGATTTACTTATTTATTTGAGGCGAATTCAAAATTGTTCGAATTGTATAATCGTCAATTACTGACATTGGTAAACGACCCAAAGCAATTTGATTATAATTCAATTCGTGACGATCATAAGTAGAAAGTTCATATTCTTCAGTCATTGATAAACAATTCGTTGGACAATACTCAACGCAATTACCACAAAATATACAGACTCCGAAATCAATACTGTAATTAAGCAGCCGTTTCTTGCGAATATCAGTTTCCAATTTCCAATCAACAACGGGTAGATCTATAGGACATACACGAACGCATACTTCACAAGCAATACATTTATCAAATTCAAAATGGATTCGACCGCGGAAACGCTCCGCGGTGATTGATTTTTCATAAGGATATTGAATAGTTACGGGTAAACGATTTGCGTGGGATAAAGTAATCATGAAACTTTGACCAATGTACCTTGCAGCTCGTACTGTTTGTTGACCATAATTCATGAACCCAGTTACCATAGAGAACATATCGTTAATATATATATGAATAGTTTTATGTTTGTTTATTTCTCTTGTTTGAGACACGTTGGGAATATAGAATGTTACTTTACAGTGAAAAGAGTTGGAAAGAAGTTGTTAATAATAGATTACCGAGAGAAATAGGTAAAAGAAATTTCCATCCAAGATTCAATAGTTGGTCCATTCTTAGCCTCGGTAAAGTCCATCTTGTTGTGATAGGAATGAACAAGAACAAATAAGTTTTAGCTAATGTAATAAAGATACCAATTATCGCTCCAAAAACTCCACATGTTTTATTTATTTCAAAAAGCTCAGAAACATATATGTCCGGAATAGATATATTCCAACCTCCCAAGTAAAGAACTGTTACAAATAATGAAGAAACCAATAGGTTTAGATAGGAAGCAACATAAAATAACCCAAATTTTATACCCGAGTATTCGGTTTGATAACCTGCTACTAACTCTTCTTCTGCTTCTGGTAAATCAAAAGGTAATCTCTCACATTCTGCTAGGGAAGAAATAATAAAAATGATAAACCCTATAGGCTGACGCCACAAATTCCATCCCCAAAAACCATATTTTGATTGCGCCTCAACAATATCAATTGTACTTGAACTGTTAGATAATTATAGTCGGTGATACCATCACTGTTACCATCGCTATTACAGAACCGTACATGAGATTTTCACCTCATACGGCTCCTTGAAGGCCAGAAATAAATATAGGGACCGCGTCAGTATTCTTTTTTGAATCTTGATATGTTTGTAGGATGGATAACTATCGGCCGGTCCCAAATTAGACCAATTGAATTCTGTCTGTTATAATTATTTTAATTCAAAATTAAATAAAAAAAGTACTTCTGAATTGATCTCATCCTTTCTTTAATTTAATAATTTCAATAAAAATTTCAATTCTTCTTTGTTCAGTAATAACTTAACTGTTCAATAAAATACTTCTTGTAAAAATATCAATAACCCGTTGGTTTCACGTACGAAAAAAAAATTCTATATTAATTAATTAATTATGACACAAATTATATATCTATTAATATGTATATGGGAAAGAATAAAAGTAACAAAGAATAAATAAAGTATATCTTTTTTTTTTTTTTTTTTTCGTTCCTATTCTTCTTTCTATTTCTGAGAAAAAGAGGGCTTTCAAAATAAAGTAAAGGATTATTTCGTTTCGAATAGTTATTTATTAAATCGGTGGATAGGAGTATACTCTGGATTGGAATCGTGTCATGGGGAGTACTGCCTGATCATTTCTACCAACTTACAGCCCCAATTAGTATTCTTTGTTTGTATATTATGTAAAAATGTCCTTTTGGAGAATTTACATAATCTCCATTACTAATCCTTTACATATGTTCGTGTTTCTAACCATCCACTCGTTTTTGCTCAATCCCCCGTTATGCTAATACATAAAAATGATAGTGAAAACTCAATACGGTTGATCTTTTGAACCCGCTTCAAGTCAGGATGACTAATCAACCAATCTTGGGGGAAACGGTCTCTTCTGTTTATGTTTATTTCCGCTTAACTCTCTAACTCTTATACATAGAAAATGAGAATCAATCTTTTTACTGCGAATTTATATATAAGCTGTTTTCTTTCACTCATATAACTATTTGATTTAGTTCATCAACCCGAATAATGAATAAAAAAAAAATTAAGATATCTACTCAATCCATTCCAACCCTTTCCTTGAAAGGAAGGAATAGAGAAAAGTTTCTGTCTATGTATCAACGAATCGCACGTAGAGATATTGATAACACACATAAAGTTAATGGTATTTCATAACTAATCGATTGAGCAGCAGCTCGTAGACCGCCTAAAAAGGAATATTTATTATTTGACCCGTATCCCGACATAAGAAGTCCAATTGGAGCAATACTGGAAATGGCAATCCATAAAAAAACACCGATATTGAGATCCGCTAAAACAAGGTGATATCCAAAAGGAACTACTGAATAGCTTACTAAAATTGATATGACTGCTATGGATGGCCCGATACTGAATAAACGAGTATCCCCCCTAGATGGAAAAAGATTTTCTTTGAAAAGTAGTTTTGTCCCATCTGCTAGAGCTTGAAGAACTCCCAAAGGGCCGGCGTATTCAGGTCCAATACGTTGTTGTATCCCTGCCGATATTTCTCTTTCTAACCATACAATTACCAGTACGCCTATTGTGATTCCCACTACAAGAGTCAAAATAGGAACAAGAACCCATAGAATTCCATAAACCTCTTTAAAAAATTCTAATCTAGAAAAAGAATCGATATCTTGTACTTCCGGTGTATCAATTATCATTTCAACGATCAACTTCTCCCATAATGATATCTATACTACCTAGTATCGTCATAATATCAGCCAATTTCATTCTTTTAACTAACCGCGGAAGAATTTGCAAATTGATAAAACCCGGCGGGCGGATTTTCCATCTCCAAGGAAAACCACTCTGATCCCCTATGAGAAAAATTCCCAATTCTCCCTTTGGGGCTTCTACTCTCACATAAAGTTCTTGTTTCGGCAATTCAAATGTAGGAGACGGCTTTTTACTAATAAATCGATATTCAAAATCATTCCATTCCGGATTCCTTTCTCTATCAAAGTATCGTATTTCTAAATTCTCATAGGGTCCCCCTGGAATTCCTTCCAGGGCCTGTTGAATAATTTTTACGGATTCTATCATTTCACCAATTCGGACTAGATAACGAGCCAATGAATCTCCTTCTTTTTGCCACTGTACTTCCCAATCAAATTCGTCGTAACATTCATAATGATCAACTTTACGAAGATCCCATTGTATTCCGGAAGCTCGCAGCATTGGTCCCGATAAACCCCAATTTATTACTTCCTCTCTACCAATAATGCCTACTCCCTCGACTCGTTCTAAAAAAATAGGATTTCGTGTAATAAGTTTTTGATATTCAGCAACTCTTGTTAAAAAATAATCGCAGAAATCCAAACATTTATCTATCCAGCCATGAGGTAGATCGGCCGCTACTCCTCCGATACGAAAATAATTATGCATCATTCTCATACCGGTGGCAGCTTCGAATAGATCATATACTAATTCTCTTTCTCTGAAAATATAGAAAAAGGGAGTTTGTGCACCAATATCCGCCATAAAAGGACCGAGCCATAACAGATGAGAAGCTATACGACTCAACTCCAACATAATTATTCTGATATAGCTGGCTCTTTTAGGTACTTGAATATTTCCCAACTGTTCCGGTCCGTTTACAGTTATTGCTTCTGTGAACATAGTAGCTAAATAATCCCACCGTGTTACATAAGGCAAATATTGTATAATTGTTCGATTTTCCGCAATTTTTTCCATTCCTCGGTGTAAATAACCCAATATTGGTTCACAGTCAATAACATCTTCACCATCTAGAGTAATGATGAGTCGAAGAACACCATGCATTGATGGGTGGTGGGGGCCCATATTGACTATCATGAGGTCTTTTCTTGTAGCCGGTATATTCATAGGTTTTTCCTCGATTCATTCTTTCATGAATTGCTGAAAACGAAAAAAAGTTCATTAAAATTCAAGATCTAATAAATCAAATAATTCAAAATGCCTTTATAAAAATCAAATTAACGAGTTTTTGACTCCCGAATATCCAACCGATTAATTAATTCTTTATAACATATTCTATTTTTCTTTGACAAATAAGACAGTAATCGTTGGCGTTTTCCCAGAATTTTACGTAAACCTCTCTGAGATAAATAGTCTTTTTTGTGTAATTGTAAATGTGAAGTAAGTCTTCGTATCCTATTGGTGAAACTAACTATTTGAAATTCAACAGATCCTCTGTTTTCGTCTTTTTCTTCTTGTGAAATAACTGAGATGAATGAATTTTTTACCATAAACTGAAATCTTCTCTCCCCCCCCTCTTTTTATTTTAAGATATTTTTTATTGATAGATATCTTTATTGATCAGTAATAATAATGCCCCTAATTTTTATTTGGTATATACAAAAATTTGTATTTCGTTATTCATTTCTAATTTTTTTAATTTAATAAAACTTACTCAATCCTATTTTCATTTTAAAATTGGATTTGAAAGGGGATACAAAAGTATGGTTGGTTTCTTCACTCACAAAAGATAAAAGTTTAGACCTAAAATAAGAAAATTTTGTTCATTCTAGATCTAATTGATATGTCATTGAATTAGTATCATGTATCAGAATGGAATGTAAGACAATGTATGCGTGCATCTCTTTGTCGTCATAGACCAGATATGGTATGGGAAATATAGGAAAAATGTACTATTAATGAATTTTCAATCGCGGATACATATGTATCCTTACCATACTGAAACAACTGCCATTATTGGTATTAAACCAATAACGATTCATACAAGCTAAATCTTCTAATCGATAATTGGGCCAAAGAAATAGCTTTAATTTTATAAGTTTTTTTTTATATTTTTTGCTTTTATCCACAACTTGACTGTTTACCTCATTCCCATTACAAAAAGATGCCTTTCTATGTCTATTCTTAGAATTTAAACAAATTAGAATTCGCAATTCTCTACGACGTCTAGGCGATAAAATATTTTCAGGAACAAACAAATCATAATTTTTTTTATATCTATTTCCAGTCATCTTTTGATGTTTTGTAATGACTTCATCAGAATTCTTATCAACATGTTTTTTTTCTCGGTATCTTTGATTTATTTGATGTTTACTTTTATGAACTAATGAAATACCGAGGGTTTGATACATAATAAATTTTCCATCATTTTTTATAGCTAGACGAATTGGTTCAATAATCAAAAATCCCCTTTTAATAAATTCTGTAAGAGTTACATCTTTCTGAATCGTCAAAATATCCAGACTCATTTCGCCCCTTTGAATAGAGGATATAGTAATTTCTCTTGGATTTATCAGTCTAAGCAGGAGACAATATACGTTGATGTTATTGATTATTTTTTTATTTAAAGAATCATCCCATCTCAATTGAAAATACAAATACCTTTTTAGGAAGAAATCAAACTCCGCTTTTGTATTGATCTTGTATTGCTTTTTATTTCTATGTTTTTTCATGTCCGATCCCGTATAATCTTCTTCAACATCTTTTTCTTGGTTTGAAAGAGCTGATTTAAGATCTGCTTGGCCCGTGGATTCTTTTTCTCCTTGATTTCGGTTTTCTAATTCAAGAGATTTTTTTTCATTCGACGATATTGATATAAAAGGATCTCTTTTTTTATTTCCAGTGATGCTTTTGTTTTCACTAGCATTTTTTTTTATATTAGAATGAAAAAGTAGTAATTTAATTGGTATAACCCACGGTTTCATTTTATACGTATTATAAAGTCTCACAAATTCTGGCAAGAACCAAAGTTCCAGATTTGATATGGGACGACTTAGTATTTCTTCATTCATTCCCATCCAATCCAAAAGGGGTTTTTGATTGGATAGGTTGATTTTTTGGTCTTGCTGAAGTGTGAGATAAAAAAGACCATTATTATTGATTTTATCAATTATTTGATACTTATTAACCCTAGTCCTAGTCTTAGTATATTTATTACTGTTAGTGTCAGTATCAATATTGATCCAGGCCTCAATATCGACCTTCGTTTTAAGACAAAAATCGAGAATTCTCCAATCAAAAAATTTTCTATCCGTATTTTTATCCATATCTCGAATATCATCTTCTACCATATTAAATGATTTTTGTTTATGTGTGTTGTAATTATAAAAAATATCTTGGTTAGTTTTTACTTGTAATGGTGATCCATAAATTGAAGAGTACTTCTTAGTTTCAGAATTTATAGATTTATATGCTAAAAGATCATATCTATATTGTTTTTTAAAATTATCCTTTTGATTCAATAATAAATCCGTTTCAATTTTTGTTTTTTTTTCGTAGTGAATTAATTCATCTTTTTCATCTTTTTCATATAAATCACACAAATCTTTATATAAATCTTTATTTTGAGCTATACAGTTCAATATATTTCGCCATTTTTGTGGTACTACTCTAGACCATTTAATTTGAGATACATCACATTGATATTGATAATGACTCCTTAACCAATTTGTCCATTGATTCATTCCAGAATTGCGAAGATTCTTAGGTCTTAATTCGGAATGAAATAGTTCTTGTCTTACAACAAAAAAATCCTTTATTTCATTCTTAAGAAAAAGGGGGGTTCCATTATATTGAAATACGGATTTCAATTTCTCTAACTTAATAAGTTGGGTTTGTGATAATTTGTAAAATACATATGCTTGTGAAAAGTAAGATAAGTCAAAAAAAGTCTTTGAATTTTTTTGACTAAGACTAATATTAGTATTAGAAAGTGACTCTTTTATAATCGAAATAAATTTAATTAAACTTTGATTTGTTTTATTAATTCTTTCTTGATTTGCTTCATTACTGTTAATGTTTTTATTAATAATTTTTTTTGTTGATTCAAGAAAAAGCTGTGTATTGATACTAGGAATATTAATCATAGATAGAAAGATATCTATGTATATCTTTTCAATGAAAAATATTATAAAATAATGGGATTTACGGATTAATCGAGCAGTTCTTCTTTTTAATATCTGCCAAATATTTTTTTGTGATTCCAATCTTTTATCATCATAACTTATTTTGTTAGAACTCAAATTTCTATCTGAAGTTATAAATCCCTTTTTCTTGTCTTTTGTAATTTTTTCTATTTGATTTATGATTGTGTTTATTCTATCAGTCAGATCTTGCATTTTTTTTTCTGTTAATGAATAATTTGTCCAATCCTGAGATCTAATTTGAATGGACGATTCCTGAATCATCCGATTACTGATTATTGAATCTTTTTTAATTTCACTCAATTCATATACTTCTATTTCTCTCAATCCAAATAATATAATTGGGTTTATTTTTGAGAGTTCTTTTATTATTTCTTTTATAAACAGAATGTTTTTAATGATCCATTTTTTTGGTTTTTTTGAGACATTTACAAACAATTTTGTTTGTTCTTTAAAAATTCCTAGAATTATAAAACATTTCTTTTGCAATTTTTTAATTTTTTTTTTGAGTTCTTTTAAAATCGGTTCAAAAAATGAAAGTTTTTTTCTGGGAGAACCAAAAGGTAGTTCAGCTTCCATTCCAAAAATTGTTAAAAAACAAAAATCATTTTTTTGACCTTGCTTTTTCATTGGATCGTTATAAGGGGCTCGTAACTTAGATCTGTGCCAAGGTTTAAGACGAAAAGGAAATAGGATCTTGATCTGAATGCCGTCTGTTAACCAGTTTTTTGGAAATTCTTTTTCTGATAATTGAACGCCGTTATAGGTACATTTAACATGCATTTCTCTATTCCAATCCTTTAAGTCCTCATACCATTCCGGAAATTGAAATAATAGTATACGGACGATATTTTTCGCTATTATCAATGAAGGTACTATAATATATTTTCTAAGAATTGATTGGGTTACTAATAAAAAACCTCTCATTACTTGAGCAAGTAAAATACTATCCCAGGCTTCCGCTATTTGTATACGCACTTTCTCCTTTCTTTTGTCTTCTTCTTTTTTGTCCTCCTCTTTTTTTTTCGCGCTTTCTTTTGTCTTTTTCTCTGTATAATTCGAAATTGTGAATTCTGTGTTTTGCCACATCCAATTTCTAAAAATTTTTTTCATCCGTTCAGAAATATCAAAAAAAAAAAAAAAAGATTTGTCTATTCGGTCCAAGAAAAGAGGGGAATGTGCATTTGCTTCAAAGAGTTTCCAAGTAACTGTTTTACGTCTTTGAGCGCGCATGGAGCCTTTGATTATGTCTCGACGAAAATCCGATTGTTGGGAATAACGTATCAAAGCAACTTCGCCTGTTTGATCAGTATTATTAGTTTCTTTGGTATTAGTATAAGCATCAGTATTTTGTTGGTTATCAGTAAAAATCACTACACGTTTGGATTTTCTTGAACGAATCTGATGATCCTCTACCACAGTTTCTTCGGTTTCCCCCTCCTGTTGTTCAAAATCGTTGATTAATTTGTATGACCATCGAGGAACTTTTTTATTAATTTCTTTTATTCCAATAGATTTTTTTTTAATCATTTTATCGTTGGGAACAGTTCTAATTGCATCAAATAATAATTTTAAAATTTTGATTCGATCCTCTGAATCAATTCTTACTTGTTCGTGTTCTGTAACTAAAAAAAGTCTTTTAAAATTTAAATTTGATGTGTATTTTACAACCAATTCATTGATTAAATTTAATAAA